TTGAGCCCACAAGGAAAAATGACATTGCCATAAATTTACAAGATTACATTTCCATTTATTCATCAAAAGAGGACTTCCCTTTGAAGCCAGAATTAAATTTCCTTGATATCTGACATAATGCATAAAAGGATCCTTGAACAACCATAGGAAGGTCTGAAAATCATTACTAAACACTACTACAGGATGCTCCATTTTTCCATAGAAATTTATTCGCTCAAGAAGGATTCCAAAAGATGTTGATCGTAAATGAAAAGATTGTTTACGGAGAAAAACTAATATGGATTCGCATTCATATACATGAAAATTATATAGGAAGAAGAAAAAGCGTTGATTCTCCTTTGAAAAAAGGGAAATTGCTTTATTTTGAGTAATAAGACTATAGCAATTACGATATTCATGGAGAAAGAATCGCAATAAATGCAAAGAAGGAACATCTTGTATCCAAGAGCGCAGGATTTGAACCAAGATTTCCAGATGGACGGGGTGGGGTATTAGTATATCTGACACATGAGTTAAATGTGATAATTTATCTTCTAAAAAAGGAAATATTGAATGAATTGATCGTAAATTATGAGATTTTTTTATATCCTTTCCTTCTAGAAAAGATACTAATCGTAGTGAAAATGGAATTTCTACTATGACTGCAAGCCCCTCGGATATCATTTGATAATAAACATTTGGGTTGTGTGCAACAAATTTATTTTGTTTAGAAACATTTGTTGAAATTATCAAATTAAAATTTTTCTGTTGATACATTTGAGTAATTAAACGTTTCACAAGCAGTGAACTAGATTTATTATCATAACCTACATTTTTCACGGATTCATAAAGAATTGATCCATTTAAACCATGATCATGAGCAAGTGCATAAATATACTCCTGAAAGAGAAGTGGATATAGGAAGTCTTGTTGCCGAGATCTATCTATTTTGAAATATGCTTCTAATTCCTTCATTTGCAATTCGATTTGAAACTAAAGGCAAAGGATTTCTTTGGTTCACAAATGATACATAGTGCGATACAGTCAAAACAAGGTATATAGTTATAAAAGACTAGATACCTCGGAGACAGATAGGCTAATCAACGGATCTTCCCTTTTTTAATCCAATCGATAATGGTTAGAAATCCTTTATTTTTGCAACCCGATCGCTCTTTTGATTTTGGAAAAATGAATCTTTATCAATATACCCCTTCTTCTACACATTCGTCTCCCCTCCATACTAAAATGAAGATATAGTGAATAGTTAGGATTCATAAAAAAATAGATAATCCACTTATAGGAGAACCTTTTACCGCGTTAGGCACTAATATATTTTTAACGTATAATTAGATCGGGTAATCATTCAAATAAAGAATATAAGCCCGTTGCTTTTTATTTCCCTATAATTGGAGCCGTAGGGCTCTATCCATTTATTCACTCGACCCATCCGTGAATTTCTTTTGTCACGCTCCAAGAATTCAAACAATATTTTGTACCGATCTGGTAAGGACGAAAAATTCTCAGAGTTTTGCATTGATACGACATGCTATTTTTTCCATTCATTCCCTTTCAGGATCAGTCGTGGTCTTCCAAACTTTACCAATGGTATGGACGAATCCGTTGCTTCATCCAAATGTGTAAAAGAATCTAGCCGCACTTAAAAGCCGAGTACTCTACCGTTGAGTTAGCAACCCAAATAATGTAATTATTTTGTGTAGATACGATCGAAATAAAAAAAGAAATAGATTAGATTGAACGTCCACATCAAAGGATTAAACTAGCAACAAATCTACAAAAACTTTTTAGGATCGATTCTGAATAGAAAAATGAACAAATCATATGAAAATAGAAGAAATTCCCAGATAAAGATAAATTCTATTTTCTTTTTCTATTTTTTCATAAATCATAAAAAAAGGGTCCTCTTGTGTTACAGAAAATCTAACAAGCGCTTTTTTATGAAGTAAAAAACAAAACTTATGGGACGTGGATAAATAGATCTATTTATCCACGATCCAATTATATTTGTTCAATACACTATTGTCAATATGAACGTTGAAAACAAAAGAAAAAAACTCGAATATAACGAAAGGGGCAATAAGCAAGCTTAACCCTCTTTTCTTCGTGTCATCCTAACACAAAAACCATATCAAGAAAAAAGATTTCATTATTCATTATTTCGATAATCGATAATATGGGATTATATGAAAGCAATCTAATAGTAAATTAGTATAAATAGAACAATAAAAAGAGTGAAACACGAAGAAATTCCAGGAAGTTCACATTATGGAACCCCACTTTCTTTTTCTTTGTTCATTATTTTAAGTTCGTTTGATTAACGGGAAATTCCTTAAACACCTCTGCCTTCTTTGAAATATCATGAACGGTTCCTGTGGGTTGAGCGCCTTTTTCAAGGAAATAGAGAATAGCGGGAACGTTTGAATAAGTTTGATTCTTTATCGGATCGTAAAAACCCACTTTCTGAAGATCTCTTCCTTCTCTTCGGGATCGAACATCAATTGCAACGATTCGATAGATGGCTCATTGGGATAGATGTAGATGAACAACGCCCCCCCTAGAAACGTATAGGAGGTTTTCTCCTCGTACGGCTCGAGAAAGAATGATTTGAATTTATGCATATAGTTCCAAATAGATTGATAAAATCATCAAATCCGTTAGACCTTTTTTTCTTTCTTCCCGCAGAAAAGAAAAAACCATTCGTACTCATAACTCAAGTTGTATAATTATCAAAGAGCTCAAAGGTAAATCCTTAAGCTTAGACATTTTATTTATTGAGCTGTCTCTAACCCCCTTGCTTTGTCTTGTTTAGAGTCCTTTTTTTTATTCCTCGCCCTGACCGAACCTATTGTTGAGACAACAGAAAATGGTGTTTGCTTGTTCCGGGATCCTTTATCGTTGCTTTGAATCATTGGGTTTAGACATTACTTCGGTGATCTTTAATCTCTCAAAACGGCAGCAACATACCTTTTGTGATTTCTTTCTATCGAAGAATCAGATGAAGGATTGATTCCCGTGCGATACACTTTTGTTTTGATCAAAATAGTTTTTTGACAATTAATTCCAAGAAAAGAATTTCCATTTCCTTTTTTTGGAAACGTTTGCTCGAATTGATTGGATCCTTTCGATTTCTATATTGAAGATATACTTACGAAGTTGTTCCGACTTATTGATTGACACTAACCCTAGACCCTTGCTCCTGAGAAATGAATCAATCCTTTCTGCTCGAGCTCCATCATGTACTATTTACAACCCAACAAAAAGGGATTGTTCTAGTGAAACAGAACAAACTATGTCGAGCCAAGAGCACCTTCATTCCTCTATAAAATGGTGGATGTAAGAATCCACAACCGATCATGTCCTTCAAGTCGCACGTTGCTTTCTACCACATCGTTTTAAACGAAGTTTTACCATAACTTTCCTCGAGTTTGGAGCCGGTATGGAATTGATTCAATATGGAATCATGAATAGTCATTGGTTCAATCGGTACATAGTAATCATATGGAAAGGTCCTTTTTTCTGGAGAAGTCTCCACAAAGGATTCAATTTAATTAACCCTATCTTTTATTCTATGAACAAAAAAATTTATAAAGAACATGAAGAAAAAGCGCTTTTAGTTAATCTGCATCTTCAACAGAACAGATTGTTCAAGACGATAAATCATGAAAGATTCAACCTTTCTCGAACAACTAAGCTAAAAACACCTAACTAAAATAAAGGAAGGGAAGGGTCTTTAATTAGATTTATAATACTGGAACAAAATGAATATTAATAACCAAAGAAACGAGTCCAATGAACTGGAAAGGCCAGAAATGAGTCGATAGAATAAAAATGAACAAATCTCACTCACATCTCTTCGAGTACCAAAGATTGATAAAACATCATTAAAAGCGTTTCGGTTTTAATATTTTCTATTTCAATAGAATTTGGATTATTTTATCGTGAAATCAACTAAAGGATTTCGCAATCATATCATAGCCAGTAGTTAAAAAAGTTTAATAGATAGCTCATTTCTAACTCAATCACCCATAGCATAGATTTTGAATTAATCATTATTTCGGTGATGAAATGAAAATTCAATTAGTCCCAAGAGCCCCTTCTTGTTTAGTTTAGATTGACAAATCCACAGAGAATGCTAATAACTGGACTCCCCTATTTACTTTAGATATAGGGGAGTAAGCTAGAGTATTTTTCGTATTTTCGCTTTGAATGCGTTATTTTAAATTCAAATGGATATAGACCATAAAGTCTTTCTAAGCAACTAGGAATATCGACGGAACGGGCAGACGCGGAAGAGCCCATCTAATTTTTGAATTCAATAGCTCAATGAGCTATTTCCTAGCCAGGTAGGATATTAGCTCTATCGGCATGTCATTTGCCCTGAGTTGTTTTGCGAGAAAAAAAGGAAAGATATGATTCAGAAAAGAATCAGTAGAACTCAGAAAAAGGGATTAGATTTTATTCAACATTACACTTTGAACCTAATTGGACTGCTCTGGGACGGAAGGATTCGAACCTCCGAGTCGCGGGACCAAAACCCGTTGCCTTACCGCTTGGCCACGCCCCATTTATATTTATATTTGACACCAATAAACACTAATATCCGTATTGTTTATTCGTCAATTCCCACCCAAATATATATGGAATAGAGTAGATTGTTGCTAGGATTTAATGCATATAGTTGTAGAATTTCACTTAATTTATTGATCATTACATATAATTCAATTAAGATATTGTATGAAAGTATGACTCCTTCTGTTCTCGGTTGAGAATTGAAGGATTTGTGATTGAGCAAGTAAAAAAAAAAGAAGAATTTTGGTCTACCTTACTTTCTCCGTTTTTTTCCTTAATATCAATAACTCAATCAAAATACAATTATCTCCAAGAAGGAAATGTTTGTTATGCTTAATATCTTTAGTTTGATCTGTATCTGTCTTAATTCTGCCCTTCATTCGAGTAGTTTTTTCTTCGCCAAATTGCCCGAGGCTTATGCTTTTTTCAATCCAATTGTAGATGTTATGCCAGTAATACCTGTGCTCTTTCTTCTCTTAGCCTTTGTTTGGCAAGCTGCTGTAAGTTTTCGATGAGATTTTTTTACTACTGTCCTACAGCATGATTTTTTCGATAAAAAAGATTCTAACAATTAATAAGATCAGCTAAGTCTTCCATTCTGAACCCTCGATCCCAACATTTGAATTCTTGGATAATCGCGAGAAATCTGGATCACCTCCCCAAACTTGACCTTCTACTTCAAGGGCCCTATTAAATTTAGGGTCCCCCACAATATAGAATTAGGTCATAAAAATCGTTTCCGTACCGAAAAAATCTTATTCCAAAAGAATTTCTGAAAATTACTTTATTTTCGAGAAACTACTTCGTTTCTTGGTGTAAAAAGAGGATATGTGGTATAAAAAAGGATAGTCTATTCCCTTTTTTTACAAAAATGATCTTGGAGATTGTGTAATGCTTACTCTCAAACTCTTCGTTTACACAGTAGTGATATTCTTTGTTTCTCTTTTTATCTTCGGATTCCTATCTAATGATCCAGGACGTAATCCTGGACGTGAGGAATAAAAAAGAGGAAAAAGCTTTTTTCGTGCTTGTTGATTTATTAATTTTATTATGGTTTTTTTATTCCAGACATTTAACTATGATAAAATAAGATAAAATGAAAGGGTCTCGATCTTTTTTTGAATGCAAAAAAAGATCAAGTCATCGGAGGAAACGGAAAGAGAGGGATTCGAACCCTCGGTACAAATAAATCGTACAACGGATTAGCAATCCGCCGCTTTAGTCCACTCAGCCATCTCTCCCAATTGAAAAAATTACTATGTTACGCCTGAAGACAAAAAGTATTTTTTTCTTCTTTCACTTTATTCTATAGATAGATAAGATAGATACAAATTGGATTAGCAATCCAACTCGAATTTCATTTCGATAATGGGTATATCTTCCATAGAAAGAAAAAAGAAAGAAAAAAAGAATCTCCCCCCTTATTTTATCCGAAAGCTCCTTTTATTCCCCGGCCTGGTCAGTACCTAGCCGGGCCATTTCTTGCTTTATTCCAACGCAATGAATGATGGATCAACTCATTTTATTGAAAAAACAACGACAGGAACACGGAAGACTATTTCCAATCTTATGGTATAGGATAGAAGCGTCTTTGCTTTTTTTATTTGGAAAAAGAAGGACCTATCCGATTTCTTAATATTATAACTATAATTTCGTTATTTCTTCAAGGGCAGTCTTTATTTGAACACTTGAGTTGAGTCCATAAAAAAGACTCCGGGTTTTTATACTAAAGCCAGTTGATTTGCTCGAATTCCTAAAATTTACCAGTGGAATATGAGTAAAAGAAATCGAGCTAAAGGGTATCTTCAAAAAATGAAAGAGTAAAACTTTCCCTCTTTTTTGAGAAAATTGTGTATTTGCTTGTAAAGGAGGGGAAGGTTGAAAAAACGGAGCTACGGATTCTTACACAATTTTTTCTGACTTCAGTGGCTCTTTACTTTAAAGAACTCCCCAGCAAAATTAAAGATATAACCTTTTTTTAATAAAACTTCTTTTCCTACCTCATCAAGTTCTCCCGACAAAAAATGTCAACGCTCAAATTTCATAATTCTATTCTGATCCTATCTTTATTATGTAGGATTCCCTTGTTCGACAAAAATTCCATTCATATACAATAATCAATTGTAGCGGGTATAGTTTAGTGGTAAAAGTGTGATTCGTTCTATTAATCCCTTAAATAGTTAAGGGGTCTTTCGGTTAATTCATATTCCGAGCAAAAACTTTATTTCTTAAAAGGATTTTATCCTTTACCTCTCAATGACAGATTTGAGGAAGAATATACATTCTCGTGATTTGTAGCCAAGGGTCAATTCAAAATTGAAAATTGGATTATGGAATTGCGAAGCATAATTTTTTTTAGTTGGATCAAAACTTCCAATTGAATGAGTATGAATAAAGGGTCCATGGATGAAGAAAAAAGTGTATTTCAATCGTAACTAGATCTTCAATTTGTTCTTTGTAGAAGGGAAATTGAAGCGAAATAGCTATTAAATGATGACTTTGTTTTACTAGGGCCATCAACATATTGTTTCAGCTCGGTGGAAACACAACTCTTTTCCTCAGGATTCGCACAGTAGAAATAGAGAACGAAATAACTAGAAATGTTTGTTAGAATTACCCCCTTCTAGAGGGATCATCTATAAAGCGAGTTGTTTTGAATACATTCAGACAAAAAAGCTAACATAGGTGTTATGGGTTGAAAATTTTTTTTTTACTTAGATTTGGGAATCTATCCATTTTCCATAAAGGAGCCGAATGAAACCAAAGTTTCATGTTCGGTTTTGAATTAGAGACGTCAAAAAGAAAAGCTGACTCGACGTCGACTATAACCCCTAGCCTTCCAAGCTAACGATGCGGGTTCGATTCCCGCTACCCGCTCCATTTTAATTCTGATACACGCATAATTAATATAAATACGCATATTTCTTCCCTAAA